AATGGGGAGTCCGCTTTGAAATCGTCCGCCCTGCGCCCCACAGTACGCAGTATATGATTCAACAGGAATCACACAAGGGTAGATTGATACAATCTAAACCTCTGGTAAAATGCCCCCGTAACCCAGCAGATAAAGTACATTACATAGTCCGTTTTAGGGATTGGTGACTTACCCATTCAGTGCCTTCCTTTCAGGACCTATCCTAAAGAGAATCCAGTACTTCTTGGTCGTGAATATCTGAATAGGGCGAACCACTCCGTGGCTATCTTTACTTCGGAACAAAACAATTAGAATTAGGCTCGGTCAACTGGAATGTGTATTATCCATATAGGGGATCTTCCAATTGAGAAGATCTATCGACCTGAGACGAAGAGAAAGGTCTATCTATTTTATTTAGTTATTCAGTTGATTCGTTATTGGAACAGATAGCAACAACAATTTCATCCGACATGCTTCTTTTTGATTTTTCAACGGATTTCCATCTTTCATTAATGGAAATTTTTTTGATGTAGTGAGTAATAGCTCTGGTTGTTCGCTGTTCAAGAATTCTTGTTTAGGCAGTTCATACCATCCATACATAGTGTTTTGATCTAAGATTTCAATTCTTCCATGTTTCAGTAGTAGCATATTGTTCCATGGAGCTAAGTGGAAGAAACACCAGTTTCTTCCACTTAATCCCTATTTCATATCTTTCCGGCTAAGTAATGGGAAACCTTGCTCCTGTTAGATTACATTCATCCTATTTTTATTTCATCCGGGAAAAGCCATCCTTTTTTCAACAATGTCTTTGTCATTCGATCCAATAGCGTTCCGTTAGATAGGAACAGATTTGATAAATACTGATAACTCTCGGATAGAGTATTAGAACGGAAAAATTCATTAGAACTATTGGTTCTAAGCCATCTCTGGCGCTGAATCAACAATTCGAAGTGCTTTTCTTTCCTATTCGTGATAAACCAGCGTACAGCCAGAGTTGTTGGGTGGGAATTCAACATCCTCTTTAACATCTCTGCATCTGTAAAGAATTCTTGATGTGAAAACACAGAGACAGAGGGCTGATCGTTGAATAGCAAATAGAGTGGATCTGCGGGGTCCCAAATGAATTGGTTTGTTCTAAAAAAGCGTTCGTCTTTGGAAGGTTTGCAAGGCCTATCTCGTCTCAGGTAGTCCCTCTGAAAGAAATCCAACCCATCCTCGAACTCCGACCCATCCTCGAACTCCGACCCATCCTCGAACTCCGGCTCATCCTCGAACTCCGACTCATCCTCGAACTCCGACTCAGTCTCTACCTCCGAATCTTTCTCGAACTCCGATTCATCCTCTTGAAGCTCATCCTTTTCATCATCAATGATCGGCTTGCCCCGAAATGACTCGGCCAAATAGGGAAATCCCAATTCATTAGGACTTTCGAGACCATCAAATAGAAAGAGAAAGCCCCGAGGGCGCCATATTCTAGGAGCCCAAACTATGTTATTTAAGAAATCCGCCTCTATCCGTCGCGCTACTTCCTCTTCTTCTTCTTTTTCTCTTGCTTTTTCTTCTTTTACTTCTTCCCCTTCGTCTTCTTCTTCTTCTTCTTCTTCAAACTCCGGTTCGTCTTTTTGAACGATAGCACAAGATCCATTTTGCATAATATATAAGGGATCCCTTGGTTCGGAGCGAAAAAGCGATGTCACTCGATCATTATCAAACTGACTGCAATCTTTTTCTGTCCGTGAGGGTCCCATCAAAGCGCCTTGCACTTCTAATAGGCTATGAACTAGATTCACATCATTCTCCATTAATCCATAAGAAGTGATCCAATTTTTTTCATCGGGTAGAGACCAAAGGTCTTGAGCGACCGATCCGGCAGAACAGCTCAAAAGATAAAGAAGTATCGTGAATTTCTTCATGTTCGTTCCAAGTTCTACGTACCAGTTGTACAAATAAGAATCCCCTTGGTTACATACTTTCTTCTTCATATAGATAGATATAGGATCTCTGAGGCACTTACTTATAAGTACATTTTGTGCAACAGCCCTTCCTACTTGATAAAAAAGGATCCTGGGATCCTCAACCGATCTTACCTGAGATCGCAAATCCCAAGTTTGTCGATGAAGAGCAGATCGCATTGTATTAGTGTCTATAATTGATTTATTCTCTGTAATACTAATTGAGAGGGCCTCATTGGTAAATGCTACAAGATCTCGTGCCCTGGAACCCATGGTTATGGACTCGAATCCATTAGTATTAGTATGGAACATTTTCTTTTCCAAGTGAAATCCCCTAGTATAACAAAGAGTGAAAAAGTGCTTTCGTTGTTGTGGAAGAAGAAGCCTTCTTATTTTAATGCATGTATTTAATTTATTCGGGGCTATTAGACCGGGATCCACTTTTTTGGGAATATGAGTCGAAGCAATAACAAGACAATCCCTGTAGAGAGAGCTCTCCAATAGACCGGCTACGTAATCTGACCCATCCTCATCAAGCTCATGAATCTTTGGAATCCATATTATACAAG